TATAATACAATACTGAGGATCGGTTTTTCGTGGTTGCCATACTAATTCTTTATATATTCTATATAAAAAAATCAAAAGTTAAAGTTGCGGATCAATTTTTTTATTTGACGTCACATTCCCTTCCTGATTACTAATCAGAGAGAACCTCTAACAACATTCTTATTTCTGTAAATTGAAAATTTGGCAAATAAAAAGAATTTTCTCTTTCTTCCATATGCATATGGAAAATTATAAAAAAAAGCCTCTTGCATCTTAATATAGTTCTCGTCGAAGAGTCTCCGTTTTGACTAAGAAGAGAATATCTCTTGGGATTCGTTAGAATCGTTCGGGACTTTGTAAGCAACTCTTTCTTGATATTTAATTTAAAAACAAGAGCAAAAGAAGAATAAACGGTGAAGAATAAAAAAGTTGATTATCAAACATATATTTTTTGTGGCGAAGGCTAATTAAGTTAGTTCTACATTTCTTGAACTTAGTATATACTATACTCACTTAGATATAATTAGTATAATTATATAGAATTCTAATTCTATAATTAAGTTAAGATAATTTTAGAACAATATAACAAACAGGTACAAATAGTAAATCGAGGTACCCATTCTATGACAGATATAAACTTTCCCTCTTTTTTTGTGCCTTTCGTAGGCCTAGTATTTCCGGCAATTGCAATGGCTTCTTTATTTCTTCATGTTCAAAAAAACAAGATTGTTTAGGCCAAATCCCTTTTTTCACGACTTAGACTTGATTGAATCATAACACAGATATCTATTTATTTTATATTTTATTGGACATTGGAATATGGTATAATGCATGATTTCTTTCGAACATAAGTACAAGACATGCGAAACCTGATATAGGAGTAAATGTATTTTCACTGTTTTCAAATCAATAGATATAGATCAGGACGGGTCGGGCCATGTTTGAAATAGAAAGTCAATGCTTGTAGATATCTAGGGTGGGGTCAGATGAAGGGGACGTTCTTATTTTCGATCGAACGTTTTTTATAAATGACTCCGACAGGTTCACACTAGAATAGTGCTAGTTGATGAGAGTTACTTCAGAAACAAAATAGCGTTAAGTAAAGTAGAAATTCAATTCATTTTGGTTATTCTATCAATTCAATTAAGTCAAATTAAATGCAACTAGATTAGTATGAATTGGCGATCAGAACGTATATGGATAGAACTTATAAGGGGGTCTCGAAAACCAAGTAATTTCTGCTGGGCCTTTATCCTTTTTTTAGGTTCATTAGGATTTTTATTAGTTGGAACTTCCAGCTATCTTGGTAGGAATTTGATATATTTATTTCCCTCTCAACAAATAATTTTTTTCCCACAGGGGCTCGTGATGTCGTTCTATGGGATCGCCGGTCTCTTTATTAGCTCCTATTTGTGGTGCACAATTTCGTGGAATGTAGGTAGTGGCTATGATCTATTCGATAAAAAAGAAGGAATAGTGTATATTTTTCGTTGGGGATTTCCGGGAAAAAATCGTCGCATCTCCCTCCGATTCCTTATAAATGATATTCAGTCTATCAGAATAGAACTTAAAGAGGGTATTTATCCTCGTCGTGTCCTTTATCTAGAAATCAGAGGTCAGGGGGCCGTTCCTTTGACTCGTACTGATGAGAATTTGACTCCACGAGAAATGGAGCAAAAAGCTGCTGAATTGGCCTATTTCTTGCGCGTACCGATTGAAGTTTTTTGAAATAAACCGAACGTGATATAACTATAACTTAACTAAATTTCGTCAAAACGTCCCTTCGAGTCAAAGCAAACGTATATTATATGGATATGGAACATAAAAAGGGGGGTGTTGTTAAGGGGGTGTTGTTTTTGTCTGCAAAAAAGAGATTCATTAGAATTAGAAATAAATAGAAATAAGGATAGATTCATCCCAAAACATTTTCTTTATTTCAAAATGTTTGATTTTCGTTTCAATTTCAATATTTTTAATTGATAGGTGAGAGACAAATAGCTCATGTAATGTAAATTAATTTTCTTTGTTTTTGTTGATGTTTCGTTTTCTTCTCTTTAATGAATGACTCAACATTTTGCTACCCCTTTTTGCTTTGACCATCCCATTCAGAAAATTCTCTCAATTCTTTTTGTGCTCTGGTAGTCAGCGAATTTTTTTGCAATATTTGTAGAGTTTTTTGTCTCTAAATCCATGGGTTTTCGGGAATTCATCTAAAGGAAGAAATTGCTTCGAATTTGACCAATTGAAATGGCTGGAAACTTTTTTTCGCATTTTAACATTAGAAGTGGGCTCTTATTTGATTTCTGTATTCTTGTAAGATTCTTCAAAATTATCAAGGACTAATTACCGATAAAAAACAGAGAATGATTCGATACCTTGGAATAGAACTCATTTTGTTGAAAAAGAAAAAAAAAATATTAGATCGCGTAGAGTCGACGAATGAGGCCACTTTAGTAACTTTAGTATTAGTTTAGTAAATTCACAATTTCTAAAAAATATGGCAAAAAAGAAAGCATTTATT